ATCAACAAACAAATTGATTGAGAAATTCATCTCCAATAATGAAATAAATCAAGAAAAAATTACTAATCAAAAAAAAATTCACTTTATCTTTATTTCGACTATAAAAAAGTCACTTTATAATATTAGTAAGAAAAATTCACATATTTTTTGTGATTTATCCTACTTGTCACAAGCATATGTATTTTACAAATTATCACAAACCCAAGTTATTAATTTGTCTAAATTTAGATCTGTTCTTCAATATAACACAACGTCTTGCTTCCTTAAGACTAAAATAAAGGACTATTTTAAAACACTAGGAATATTTCATTCGGAATTAAAACATAAGAAACTTCAGAGTTATAGAATCAATCAATGGAAAAACTGGTTAAGATGGCATTATCAATACGATTTATCTCAGATTAGATGGTCTAGATTAATGCCAAAAAAATGGCGAACTAAGGTTAATCAAAGTTGTATGGCTCAAAATAAAAATAGAAACTTAAACAAATGGAATTCATATGAAAAAGACCAATTAATTCATTACAAAAAAGAAAATGATTCGGAACTCTATTCATTATCAAACCAAAAAGATAATTTTAAAAAATGTTATAGATATGGTCTTTTAGCATATAAATCAATTAATTATGAAAATAAAAGTGACTCATTTTTTTCTAGATTACCCTTTCAAGTAAAGAAGAACTTAGAAATTTCGTATAATTCCAACACGTACAAACACAACTTTGTTGATATGCCCGGCAATCTTCATATCAATAATTATCTAAGAAAGGTCAATATTCTAGATATAGAAAGAAATCTCGATAGAAAATATTTTGATTGGAAAATTATCCATTTTTCTCTTAGACAAAAAGGAGATATTGAAGCCTGGGTTAAGATCGATACCAACAGTAATCCAAATACTAAAATTGGTATTAATAATTATCAAATAATTGATAAAATTGAGAAAAAGGGGGTTTTTTATCTTACAACTCATCAAAATCCAGAAAAAACTCAAAAAAATTCGAAAAAAGTATTTTTTGATTGGATGGGAATGAATGAAAAAATATTTAATCGTCCCATATTGAATCTGGAATTTTGGTTCTTCCCAGAATTTGTACTACTTTATAATGTCTATAAAATAAAACCGTGGATTATACCAAGCAAATTCCTTCTTTTTAATTTGAATACAAATGAAAATGTTATTCAAAATAAAAACCAAAAACAAAACTTTTTTCTACCATCAAATAAAAAAATAAAGAATCGAAGTCAAGAAACAAAAGAACCCCCAAGTCAAAGAGAGCGTGGATCAGATATAGAAAACAAAGGAAATCTGAGCCCTGTTTTTTCAAAACATCAAACCGATCTTGAAAAAGATTACGTGGAATCAGACACAAAAAAGGGTCAAAATAAAAAACAATACAAAAGCAACACGGAAGCAGAACTAGATTTGTTCTTGAAACGTTATTTGCTTTTTCAATTGAGATGGAACGATGCTTTGAATAAAAGAATGCTCGAAAATATCAAGGTATATTGTCTCCTGCTTCGACTGATAAATCCAACCAAAATTACTATATCGTCAATTCAAAGGAGAGAAATGAGTTTGGATATAATGCTGATTCAGGCAAATTTACCTCTTACAGACTTGATGAAGAAGGGGGTATTGATTATCGAACCTATTCGGTTGTCTGTAAAACATAATGGACAATTTATTATGTATCAAACCATAGGTATTTCATTGGTTCATAAAAGTAAACACCAAACTAATCAAAGATACCGAGAACAAAGATATGTTGATAAAAAGAATTTTGACGAATTCATTCTGCAACCCCAAACTCAAAGAATAAATACAGAAAAAACTCATTTTGATTTGCTTGTTCCTGAAAATATTTTATGGTCTAGACGTCGTAGAGAATTGAGAATTCGAAGTTTTTTTAATTCTTTGAATTGGAATGTCGTCGATAGAAATTCAGTATTTTGCAACGAAACCAATGTAAAAAACTGGAGTCAATTTTTGGGTGAACGGAAACCCCTTTATAAAGATAAAAATGAATTAATTAAATTTAAGTTCTTTCTTTGGCCTAATTATCGATTAGAAGATTTAGCTTGTATGAATCGTTATTGGTTTGATACCAATAATGGTAGCCGTTTCAGTATCTTAAGGATACATATGTATCCACGATTGAAAATTAATTGATAGTACTATATACCCTGTCTCGTATAGAGTATCTGAAAGCAAACAAATGCAAACATGCCTTGTTTTACATCTCATTCGAATCTAATTCGAGTAGACAATACTAAATCAATAAAATAAGGTATTGATTAGATCTAGAAATGAATCAACAGAATCTTCTTCATTTTAGGATTTTAGGTTTCAATTATTCGCTTTTGTGACTGAAAAAAACGTACCTACCACCTTTTTGGATTCCTATCTGAATCAAATTTGAAATTTGATTAATTTATTGGAATTGCTAAAATTAGAGGTTCATAAAGAAATTAAGTCTATATACCACGTTCAAATTACTGGCATTATTATTACTGATCAATAAAATTCGAAAAAATCCATATCTGTAAAATAAAGAAAGGGGAAATTCATTTATGGTAAAAAATTCTGTCATTTCAGTTATTTTTCAAGAAGAAAAGAAAGGATCTGTTGAATTTCAAGTATTCAATTTCACCAATAAGATACGGAGACTTACTTCACATTTAGAATTGCACAAAAAAGACTATTTATCTCAGAGAGGTTTGAAGAAAATTTTGGGAAAACGTCAACGACTGCTAGCTTATTTGGCAAAAAAAAATAGAGTACGTTATAAAGAATTAATTAATCAGTTGGACATTCGAGAAACAAAAACTCGTTAAGAAAAGTTATTTCATTTTCACTTATATGTTTCGATTAAATTTTGATGAACTTCTTTTCACTTTCAGTAATTCATGGAAGAATGAATCGTTAAAAAACTTATGACTGCACCAACTACAAGAAAAGACCTCATGATAGTCAATATGGGGCCTCAGCACCCATCAATGCACGGTGTTCTTCGACTCATCGTTACTCTAGATGGTGAAGATGTTGTCGACTGCGAACCAATATTGGGTTATTTACATAGAGGGATGGAGAAAATTGCGGAAAACCGAACAATTATACAATATTTGCCTTATGTAACACGTTGGGATTATTTAGCTACTATGTTCACAGAAGCAATAACCATAAATGGACCCGAACAATTAGGCAATATTCAAGTACCTAAAAGGGCTAGCTATATCAGAGTCATTATGTTGGAGTTGAGTCGGATAGCTTCTCATTTGTTATGGCTCGGTCCTTTTATGGCGGATATTGGTGCACAGACCCCTTTCTTCTATATTTTTCGAGAAAGAGAATTGATATATGACCTATTCGAAGCTGCCACCGGTATGCGAATGATGCATAATTATTTTCGTATTGGAGGGGTGGCTGCCGATCTACCCTATGGCTGGATAGATAAATGTTTGGATTTTTGCGATTATTTTTTAACAGGGGTTGCTGAGTATCAAAAACTTATTACCCGGAATCCTATTTTTTTAGAACGAGTTGAAGGCGTAGGCATTATTGGGAGAGACGAGGCATTAAATTGGGGTTTATCGGGACCAATGCTACGAGCTTCCGGAATAGAATGGGATCTTCGTAAAGTTGATCATTATGAGTCTTACGACGAATTTGATTGGCAGGTTCAATGGCAACGAGAAGGGGATTCATTAGCTCGTTATTTAGTACGAATCGGTGAAATGACAGAATCCATAAAGATTATTCAACAGGCTCTGGAAGGAATTCCAGGAGGGCCTTACGAAAATTTAGAAATGCGACGTTTTGACAGATTAAAAGATCCTGAATGGAATGATTTTGAATATCGGTTTATTAGTAAAAAGCCTTCTCCAACTTTTGAATTGTCGAAACAAGAACTTTATGTGAGAGTTGAAGCCCCAAAAGGAGAATTGGGGATTTTTCTGATAGGAGACCAGAGCGTTTTTCCTTGGAGATGGAAAATTCGCCCACCAGGTTTTATCAATTTGCAAATTCTTCCTCAGTTAGTTAAAAGAATGAAATTGGCTGATATTATGACAATACTAGGTAGCATAGATATCATTATGGGAGAAGTTGATCGTTGAAATGATAATTGATACAACAGAAATAGAGACTATCAATTCTTTTTCCAAATTGGAATCCTTAAAAGAAGTCTATGGGATCATATGGATGCTTGTCCCTATTGTGACTCTTGTATTAGGAATCACAATAGGTGTACTAGTAATTGTTTGGTTAGAAAGAGAAATATCTGCAGGAATACAACAACGTATCGGGCCTGAATATGCCGGCCCTTTAGGAATTCTTCAAGCTCTAGCAGATGGGACAAAACTACTTTTGAAAGAGAACCTTATTCCATCTACAGGAGATACTCGTTTATTCAGTATTGGACCATCCATAGCAGTAATATCTATCTTTCTAAGTTATTCAGTAATTCCTTTTGGTGATCACCTTGTTCTAGCCGATCTTAGTATTGGTGTTTTTTTTTGGATTGCCATTTCAAGTATTGCTCCCGTTGGACTTCTTATGTCGGGGTATGGATCAAATAATAAATATTCCTTTTTAGGTGGTCTACGGGCAGCTGCTCAATCAATTAGTTATGAAATACCATTAGCTCTATGTGTGTTATCAATATCTCTACGTGTGATTCGGTGAGACCTAAAATTTATCAAAATTCTTTTCTTTCTAGAAACAAGGATAAAAAGATTTGATTGACTATATATATTTTTATTTTTCTTCAGCATTTGAGTTGATGAACTAAACCAGATAGTTATATGAGTGAAAGAAAACGGCTTCTAAATTTGCAGTAAAAAAGTTGAGTCTCATTTCCTATGTACAAGAATCAAATGGTGAAAAAAGTAAACATAAGCAAGAGAGATTGTTTACCCCAAGATTCGTGAATTGTCATGATAGCTTGAAGCGGGTTCAAAAGACCAACTCTATGGAGTTTTTACTGTCTATTACCATA